TGTTTCTTTTTCTTTTATTATTGAATCTCTTCAGCAGTTATGGATCATTTCTATTTAATGGTCCCATGTCCAATCATGAATGATTGGACATGCCATGGATATGGATAATATCCAAATACCAAATCCCTTCTTCCCTATGGGGAGGGGAAGAGGTTCTTGGGGAGATCAAAGAAAGAATTTCTTCTTTTTCCGTAAGGAACTCTTCCAATAGTTCTGAACCTAATCTTTTCAAAATTGTGCGTACCGTACTTTTATGTTTACGAGCCAAAGTTTTAGCACACGAAAGTCGAAGTATATACTTTATTCGATACAAATTGTGTTTTTTTGAGGATCCACTATGATAATGAGAAAGATTTCTGCATATCCGCCCAAATCGATTGATAATATCAGAATTTGACGAATCAGCCCGAACCGACTTACTAATGGGATACCCGAATATGTTACAGAATTTTGCTTTAACCAATGATCCAATCAAAGGAATAATTGGGACTATCATATCGAATTTCTTAATACCAGTATCTATCATAAATGAATTCTCTATCATTTGACCCCTTACTACCGAAGGGTTTAGTCGTATGCCTGAAAGATAGCCCGGAAAATAGAAGAAATGATTGGATAATTCATTTATACGGATCCTGCCCGATTGAGACCACAAGTAAAAATGCAATTGCCAGAAATTGACAAGGTGATATTTCCATTTCTTCATCAGAAGATGAGTACCTTTTGAAGCCATAATGGCTTTTCCTTGATACCTGGCATAATGCATGAAAGGATCTTTGCACAACCATAACCATAACCATAAGGTCTTTTGAAAATCATTACGAAGCACTACTAGAAGATGCTCTGTTTTTCCATAGAAATTTGTTCGCTCAAGAAAGGCTCCAGAAGAGATTGATCGTAAATGAGAAGATTGTTTATGGAGGAAAACTAAGATGGATTCGTATTCATATACATAAGAATTATATAGGAACAAGAAAAATCTTGGATTCTCTTTTGAAAAAAGAGAAATAGATTTTTTTGGAGTAATGAGACTATTCCAATTAGGATGCCCGTGGAGAAAGAATCGCAATAAATGCAAAGAAGGAGCGTCTTGTATCCAGCGGCGAAGAGTTTGAACCAAAATTTCCAGATGTACGGGGTGGGGTATTAGTATATCTGACACATGATTTAAATGTGAGAATTTGTCCTCTAAAAATGGAAATATTGAATGAATAGATCGTAAATTATGAGATTTAGCTATTTGTTCTAGGGAAGATGCTAATCTCATCGAGAGTGGAATTTCCACAATTCCTGCAAAACCCTCGGATATCATTTGAGAATAAAAACTCCTGTTGTGCCCAACGAATCGATTTTGGTTAGAACCATTAACAAGAATAAAAAAAAGATTCTGTTGATGCATTCGAATAATTAAACGTTTCACAATTAGTAAACTGGGTTTATTGTCATAACCTAAATTTTCTATGGGTTCGTAAAGAATTGATCCATTTAAACCATGATCATGAGCAAGTGCGTAGATAGACTCCTGAAACAGAAGCGGATATAGGAAACGTTGTTGACAAGATCTATCTATTCCTAAATATCCTTGTAATTCCTCCATTTGAAATTCTACTTGAATCACAGGCTGGGGAGATTTCTTGGGTTATCAAATGATACATAGTGCGATATGGTCGGAACAAAGTAAAATAAAAGTCTTATAGTAAAAATGAATGCCCCGGAGACGGGGAGACTAATCAACGGATCCTCCCTTTTTCCATCCAATTCGTTCGTGTTTGGTATAGTTACAAAAGATGGTTAAAAATCCTTTATTTTTGCAACCCGATCGCTCTTCTGACTTTGGAATGCATTTTTTTTTTATCAGTACACCGTTTCTTCTACACATTCGTCTCCAATCCAGTAACTAATAGTTCATAGTCAATAGTTAGGATTCATTAAAAAAGGGATCGATGATCCATTCACAGGAGAACCCTTTCCCGCATCCGGTACTAATATATTTTTAACGTCTAATTAGATCGGGTAATCATTCAAATTAAGAATCGAACAGAAGCTCGTTGCTTTGAGTTTCCCTATAATTGGAGCCATATGGCTCTATCCATTTATTCACTCGACCCAACTTTGAATGAATTTTGTTCCGTTCAAAGAATCAAAACAACATTTTGTACTGATCCAGTAAGGATGAGATATTCTCAGAGTTATCCATTGATACGACATGCTGTTTTTTCCATTCATTCCCTTTCAGGATCAGTCGTGGTCTTACAAACTCTACCAATGGTATGGACGAATCCGTTGTTTCATCCAAATGTGTAAAAGATCATAGCCGCACTTAAAAGCCGAGTACTCTACCGTTGAGTTAGCAACCCGGATACATGTGTAGATACGATCGGAATAAAACAATAAAAAGATTGGATTGCTCCACCCAGTCAAAACATGGAACTAGCAGCAAGTGTAAAAGAAAGATCTGATGATCGATTATGAACATTAAACTGAACAGATCAGATCTGATTAAAATACAGTGGATTCCCAGACAAGTATAGATAGATATAAAAATGGATAAACCACATTAACCTTTTATCCATTTTATTAAGAAGATACTTCTTGTGTCACAGTGGGTCCGGCCAACCGATCGTTTATGTGAAGTACTTATGGGACCAAGATAAATAGATCCATTTATCTACGATCAAATTATATTTGATCGATAAACTATTGTCAATATGAATTGAATGCTAGGAAAACAAATAATAATAAAAAAGAAAAATAAGGCGTTGTGTTGGATTGGCACTACATAGATAAGAAATGAAGTGTGGATGGAGCAATAAAATAAATAAGAAAGAAGAAGGAAAAAAGGAAAAAAGATCTCGGGTTTATTCACTAGAGGTGCAATAAGCAAGATTAACCCCTTGTTTTTGTTTGTTGGTTCAGTCCCAACGAAAACCACCTGATTGATGGTAATCCCATAATTTCATAGATCCAGTTATTTCATCTATTCAATCTATTCACTCGATCCTTTCTATACGTCTCATATCTCATATCAAGAGATTCTTTATCGTTATATGAGACCATATGGGAGCAATAGTGAATAGGGAGCAAGAAAAAAGGGAATGTTGGAGAAAGAATTACACAAAGGTAGATACTGGTCGCCCTTTTGATTTCATTCATTTTATTTTGTTTGATTAACTCGAAGTTCCTTAAATACCTCCGCCTTCTTTGAAATATCATGAACAGTTCCTGTAGGTTGAGCTCCCTTTTCAAGGAAATATAGAATAGCAGGAACATTTGAATAAGTTTGATTCTTTATCGGATCGTAAAAACCCACTTTACAAAGATCTCTTCCTTCTCTTCGGGATCTAACATCAATTGCAACGATTCGATAGATGGCTCATTGGGATAGATGAATAATACCCCCCCCAGAAACGTATAGGAGGTTTTCTCCTCGTACGGCTCGAGAAAGAATGATTCGAATTTCTGTTCTGTATATAGATAGATGCCAAATGGATCCATGAGATCTATGATTGGAGTCGTCTTTTTTCGTACTTCCTTGCTAAAAAAAAAAAAAAAGAAATATCATTCGTACTCATCACTCAAGTTGGGTAATTCTTAAAGAACTCAAAGGGAAATCCTTAGACATTTATTGAGCCGTCTCTAACCTCTTTTGTTTGTCTCATCTAGAATCCATTTTGATTCCTCATTCTGATCCAGTTGTTGAGACAATTGAAAATGGTGTTTCCTTGTTCTGGGATCCCTTATCTTTGCTTTGAATCATTGGGTTTAGACATTACTTCGGTGATCCTTAATCGTTTCAAAATGGTAGCAACATACCTTTTTGTATTTCTTTACGTCGAAGAATCATACGAACGATTGATTCCCCTGTGATACACTTTTGATCGAAATAGTTTTACTAATTGCGACAAATTCGAAATTTCACTTTTCGATTTGAAACTTGTTCGAAATGGACCCTTTCCATCTTTCTATATCGAAGATATACTTACGAAGTCGTTCCAACTTATTGATTGACACTAACCCTAGATCCTGCCCCCTGATAAATGAATCAATACTTTCTGCTCGAGCTCCATCATGTACTATTTATAACCCAAAACAATAGAAATTGGGGTCCTCGTGGAACAGAACAAAATATGTCGAGCCAAGAGCATCTTCATTCATATAGAAAATGGTGGATGTAAGAGTCCACATCCGATCATGTCGTTCAAGTCGCACGTTGCTTTCTACCACATCGTTTCAAACGAAGTTTTACCATAACATTCTTCTAATTCGGAACCGGTATGGAATTGATTCAATATAGAATCATGAATAGTCATTGGTTCAATCAGTACATAGTATTCCATATTTTTTTTTTTATTATTATGAAAGGATAGGGAATGAAACACATTTCTATTTATATTTATAAGAAAATAAGAAACACGAATAAACGAGTGTTTTAACACTTCTTTACATCTTCAAAAGATGATTGTTCGGGACGATCAGTCATGAATGAAGAATCCAATATCCAATGAAGGGTCCAATTCTTTCTCGAACAACTAAACTAAACTAAAGAAGGGTCTTTGATTAGATTCCCAATACCGGAACAGAATGAATCATTAACCAAAAAAGGCTATTCCAATGACCCGAAAAGGCGGGAAGCGACTCGATAGAATAGATCTCAAACTTCTGCGAGTACCAAGGCTTCATAAGGATTCATTATAATATAAATGGTTTCACATAAACAAAAGAATCTCCTACTTCGAATCATTACTGGAAATGAGTTTCCCCGTAAAAGAAGTCGCTTAGCAAAAAATTTTGAGTAGATATCTCACTGATTAAAGAGACGAGAATTGATTGGATTCTCATAAGATAAATCTATGTTTCTTTTCCCATTGAATCATCAATGGTTTAAACCAGATAGACCAGATAGATGGATCGAGAAATTCATTTGTTTTCATATAGAAAAGGACACACCCAAGGTAAGATGAAGGTCTTTATTCTTTCATCTGACATCTGATTGAAAAAATCATAATTGAAGTAGTATGATCTGCCCGTATCTATCAGATACACCGAATAGACCGAACGGATGTCACCAGGGGAAGTCGTGGATATTGTGGATATCTAAGGCATGACAGAGATTTTTCACCGAACCCGAACCGCTGTTCTAACTGAAATGGAATAATAACAATACAATAGGCATGGTTAAGTTTCTACATGTTTTGATTTGCTTCAGAAATCCTTCCATAAATTCCAAAAAAGAGAGTGAATGAAATGTATGACTCTCGTCTACAATCGATACATTGATTTCCAATTATTCATTGGAGCAAAATGCAAAATAAAAACAATTGGGTCCAAAGAAAATACGTCTGTTCTGTATTGAACTTTATTGTTTGTTGATGAGATCCAGACAAACACGGATATTGAAATTGAGATCTTCCATACGAATGAAATTCGATGGGGATCATGAATTATACCCAATCAACAAAAGGATCCTCTTACAATACAGGATACTATATAAGATAGCATAGGTACAAAGCCAAATAGGTCTAGAGCAATTCGTTGTTACTATTTTTGCACCAGTCTTAGGAGTTTTAATCCCAGTGATAGAATTAGTACCAAGAACTCCCTCCTTCTTTCAACCCAGAATGCATCATGTAGGCATCCAAATTTCATTGATCTGGGGATGAAAGTTTCTCTAAGTAACTAATAAACTGCAATATGAGCAGGGCGGGCATACCTTGAATGGCCCAATTTTGGAATTGAACTATTGCTTCATGTTCCCATCCTACCTAGACCAAAAAAAATCTTTTTTTTTTTTCTATTTCCATTCTATTTCCATTAGAAATCCAAAATTTAGATTGGATCACGTTGTATCCAACATAAAACTCTTAAACAAAATATTTTTAAAGAGAACAATCTTTGTTCTGATAGAATTAGCCTGGGACGGAAGGATTCGAACCTCCGAGTAACAGGACCAAAACCTGTTGCCTTACCGCTTGGCCACGCCCCATTTAGATTTTGATTCGACATTAATAAACACTAATATTAATGTTGTTTGTTCGTCAATTCCAACCCAGACAGCCATGGAATAGGCTGTTCCTGGGATTCTGCGCGTGTAGATGTGGAGATGTGGAATCAAAACAAATTCATTGATCATTACGTATAATTCAATTAAGATATTGTAGGAAAGTATAATTCCTTCTATTCTAATCTGACAATTGAAGGATCTTTGATTTTGATTAGGGAAGTTCAAAAAAAAAAAGGGGGGGGGGGGGGGTTGGTCTACCTTCTTCATTTTTCCCCTTATATCAATAACTCAATAAAATGAAATTATTTTCAATAACGAAATGTTTGTTATGCCTAATATCTTTAGTTTAATCTGTATCTGTCTTAATTATGCCCTTCATTCGAGTAGTTTTTTCTTCGCCAAATTGCCCGAGGCTTATGCTTTTTTTAATCCAATCGTAGATGTTATGCCAGTCATACCTGTGCTCTTTCTTCTCTTAGCCCTTGTTTGGCAAGCTGCTGTAAGTTTTCGATGAGATCTTTAATACTGCCCTAGAAACATTCATGATCTATTCGATAAAAACAAAAAAAAAAAAAAAGATTCTATCAATCAATTGATAATATGGAATAAGTCTCACATTACGAACCCTAGATTCAAACATGGAAATTCTTGAATAACCGCGACGAATCTGTATCATCTCATTTCCTCATTTTTACCCTTCATCAAACAAAGACGGTATTCCGGTTCCCCACAATACCTAATTGTGGGTATGACGAGAAAATTTTTGTATTTGTAACAATAACAAAGGAATCAGATTCCTTTCTTGTCTAGAAACCACTTCATTTCTTGGTTTCCAAATAGGATATGTGGTACAAAAATGGATAATCTATTCCCCTTTTCTCCCCAAAATGATCTTGGAGATTGTGTAATGCTTACTCTCAAACTCTTCGTTTACACAGTAGTGATATTCTTTGTTTCTCTCTTCATCTTCGGATTCCTATCTAATGACCCAGGACGTAATCCTGGACGTGAAGAAGAAGAATAAAAAAAAAAATAAGAGGTTTTTTTTTTCATTTTTCTTTGCTTAGTTTCTGAATTTTTTTATGATTTTCTGTATTCCATACATTTATCTATGATAAAAAAAAAAAACACACACAGGTTAAAATTAGAAAAAGAAATCTCAAGCGAGCAGAGGGAGCGGAGAGAGAGGGATTCGAACCCTCGGTACAAATAACTCGTACAACGGATTAGCAATCCGACGCTTTAGTCCACTCAGCCATCTCTCCCAATTGCAAAAGGCGAATTCATATGTAACGTATCAAATCAAAATTGATAAAAGTATTCCTTTCTATTTCTTTATTTTCTATTTCTTTATTCTAATTTCTTTATTCTATAGGTATATACGAATTGTATCAGAAATCCCGTTTATATTTTATATAACGATTCGAAAGAAATATCTCCGATAGCAATAGAAAGGATCCCTCTTTTATTTCTATTTCGTCCGAAAGGTTTTTTTGCTC